TTGGAAATGGTTCTTATCTTGTGACTTGGAAGAAAGGTTTGTCTGTAGAGGAAGGGAGTAACAATTTATTCCCATAGAAAATCTAGGAACAAGAAGATTGAATCGGAAATATCGACAAATTCTTTCGAAGTCCAAGGAAATGAAATTCAAAAAAAAGGGAGGTGGGTCAACTGTTCTAATTTTAATATCAGAATAGCAGATATAGTCATAATTAAATAGGTCAGGTCCACTTACTTTTTCTTTTGTTGATTTCGAATCTTTCCGATGGATTTGGTTGGTAATAGGGATCTTTGGTGATTCAAGAGGCGGCTTATGATTATTCATAATAATGAATATTTTATTTACCGAACAAATGTTCCATTTTGTCTATACTAACTCAGTATAGTATAATGATAACGTCTCATCCGGTTAGTTCCTTTTGTATTTCAAATAAAAACAAAATATCTCTATTTTCTGAATACTATGACCGGGCTTTTCTTTTTTTTCATAAAAGCCCCTTATCGGATTTGAACCGATGACTTACGCCTTACCATGGCGTTACTCTACCGCTGAGTTAAAAGGGCTTCTTTGATTTAATTCCCGAACGAGTCACTATGTATCTATATGGACATATTATATATATATATGCAATATATATAATTATATGCAGTAGAGTCATAGCGGTTAGTGGCTGATTTTTAAATAATCAAATGGATTTGCCTAGCACGTCTAGGGTAAAATGAATTGTTTCAAGACCGGCCCTAATTTTATTGCGATGATCCCTATCAAAGCAAAATTCACTCGATTGATACATAACATACATGTACACGTACCAATTCGACATAAAATAACAAGATATTTCACGAATCATGAGATTCTACTTGTCCCCTTGAACTAAAGTCTTAGAGAAAATTTTCGATAACTTCTGGATCCCGCTTTCTAGATTTATTTTAATTTATTTTAGTAGATTTATATAGAGAATGTCGATTCTAATGAACGATTCATGAATATGAATGACGAATCCAAAAATTCTATACAATTCTGAAAAACGGAAAGATCCCTCGGATCTAATCATATCATTCTATTATATTGACAATTTCAAAAAACTGATCATACTATGATCATAGTATGAAGGCAGTTGGGCAAGTTGGCCCCCATCGTCTAGTGGTTTAGGACATCTCTCTTTCAAGGAGGCAGCGGGGATTCGAATTCCCCTGGGGGTAGGGTACTACGAAAGGAAGTTGATCAGGGATTACCAATAAGCCTAAAATTGATTCTTCCTGGGTCGATGCCCGAGCGGTTAATGGGGACGGACTGTAAATTCGTTGGCAATATGTCTACGCTGGTTCAAATCCAGCTCGGCCCAATAATTCGCCAATCTACCACGAGATGGTATAACCCCCCTGTCCTTCAGAAATATCCCATACAAAGATAAAAAAGAATCAAATTTTCTGCTAGATCCCTTATTTCCCTGGGATTGTAGTTCAATTGGTCAGAGCACCGCCCTGTCAAGGCGGAAGCTGCGGGTTCGAGCCCCGCCAGTCCCGACAGATCCAATATCCAATAAATACATCAATTCATTTTTGCCTTTACTATGAACTAGTAAAGGGTGTCGGGGGCATACTTTCATTCCCAAAGCAAAAAGAAATAAAGACTCCTTCTTGCTTTCCTATTTTTTCCATTTCGCTTTTATTGTTTAGGTTTGTAACTGTGCAATTAATCGACGCAAAAAGGCAATCTGATGATCCTTCATCAGATGATTGTCGAAGGAAGACGCAAGGTAGGTTATAGAAAAAACAAATAAACGGCCGATAAATAAAGGAATTTTGGATTGATTGGGTCAGGAATCAAAATTGTGATTCGGTATGGATAAAAGAACTTACTATGTTATACTATTCAAGTCGCGACGGCGGGTTGATTTGATAGATCAGATATTGTTATTCATGATATTGATCCGATTCAAGATCATCGAGAGGTAATTCATTCATTGAATTTACAGACGAATATCATCTCTAGGGGATTAAATCCCGAATTATTTCGAAGTAAATAAAAAAACCGATAAGATTATGGAAGTAAATATTCTTGCATTTATTGCTACTGCACTATTCATTCTAGTTCCTACTGCTTTTCTACTTATTATTTACGTAAAAACAGTCAGTCAAAATGATTAATTCATTTGAATTTTCAAATTCATTTGAATGAAACTTTCCTTCTGAGTTTTTATCAAAAATTGACAAAGTCAAATGAAAAAGATTCCAATTTCACGTCTTAACTTAACTGAACTGAGCGGACTATAATTAGAATCGGCAGTATTCTAAGAGATAGATAGTATGGTAGAAAGAAATAGATGAATCTTTCTACCATACTATCTATCTCTTAGTCTATAAAGTTGTAATCTAAAATAAAGATAAAGGCTTAAGTTTCTATAGATCAATCTACAATATTTTCTTCATATATGTGTATATTAATTCCATACAATACAATATATGGAATTGACATAACACCCAATTTGCTACATCTATTTGTTCTGATCAATCTGAAATAATTCTTATATTAGGTATTAGGAATTCTAATTCCTTTGCTTTTACTAATAAGGAAGAGAAAACCTTACTTATTTTTAACGCCCGAACCATGATATGAAATAAGTCGATAAAGCATAAATCGACTTTCTAAAATTAGAAACCAAGCTGCCCAATACAATATGTGCCTCTCCGAGGCAAGATCTTATTATTGCATAGTCTCTCGTTAGACAACCACTATCTCTATATCATTTCTCATAGAAAGTGGGTATACACTTAACAAAACGACTTCCTCTTTGAACGGAAAGAAATAAAAAAAAAGGTACGTCCGGTCTTCCTCTTTATGTATCTATAAAGATAGTAGGAGTCCATTCCCATTGATTGAAATAGAAAATTTCGGACGAATTTTAGGTTGGAATCAATTTCGAAATACCTGATTTCGAAATACAAACACGGGAATCGCTGAAATATCTCTTTGATTGAAAGAGTATGATTCATCTCCTAGATTACTCCATTGGAGTCCAATGGGATTCTAAATTTAGAGATTTCAAATTTAAAATAGTTCAAAATGCGTTGCAGAACGAGCTATAAAACAATTGATATGGTTTGATTCCTGAACTCAATTTAGTAGTACTTCTAGAGCCCACTTCTTCCCCACACTACGAGTGAAAGGGAAAATGTAAAGACTACCATTAAAGCAGCCCAAGCGAGACTTACTATATCCATGTGAATTATGCCCCCTATATTCTATAACTACGAAAGAATTATTCCATTATTCCTCACTAATAATAGTGGAATCGATGGCGCAGAGTCAAAAAGGGATTCTGACCAAACACTATCGAGAAACCAATCCAATAAATCGGTTATGATTTTGAATCGGGAAAGATTAAACACAAGCAAAATACGTAGTAACATCCCCAAATGAGAAATAAGAATAAATAATAAGGCCTATTCTTTTTGTGTTTTGTTGCCCTTCTAAGTCAAAACAGAAGGGGAGAAATCTCTAAAAAAGAGAAATCACTATCTATTACAGACCTCTATTTCCCCGTTTGATCTAATCCGTACCCCCCCCCATTATCGTTGTGAAAGAGGGGGCTTGACTAGGGGTTGCCGAAAAGAAATTCTTCCTTTTAGCCCACTTTTCTATATCTATCAAAGTCAATTATTCATCCAATCTATGATTGGATACCCGAATATCCGGAGATTCTCACGAGTCTGTCGTATATAAAGCAACTTCCGCCCCTTTCGCCCCTTTCCAAAACTATTAATTGAATTTCCTATCCAGGGCTACAATCTGATTCAAGATCTAGTCATTAGACACTCCCCTAGGAATAGAGTAATAGAAGGGAATCGAAAATAATAGAAGGGAATCGAAAAGTCTTGATAGCCCCTCTACCAGTAGATTAGATGAATCCTAGATACCAACGAGAATTCACAATCTTTTCTTTTAAAAAACCTTGAGACTACATGCTTAGAATCAAACAAAGTATCAACGGTCTGTTTCCTATGCTTCTACCGAGGAAGAATTCTGCGAGTTATATCAGCAGAACAGAAGAGATTTCGAGTTTTTTGTTGATGTTGATCAGGCGACACCCGGATTTGAACTGGGGAAAAAGGATTTGCAGTCCCCCGCCTTACCACTCGGCCATGCCGCCAAAATGATACAAAACAGATGCAAATTTTCCTGGATTACTGAATTTTTATTGTACTTGCATCTTGTATTTTGACTCCTGTTTTCCTTAATCCTTTTCCTAAAAGAAAGACTTTTAGGATTTTTTGATTGGATTTGATCCATCTCTCTCATTGATTCTATAGTATCTGAAAATACACAATGCTAAAAACATTCTCTCGCTTTTTTTCTATTGAGAAATCAAATGTGTATTTTTAGTCGACAAATTTGAACCATTAACTATTGACTGCTTACTTCGAATTCATGAATGATTCTGGGATTTGAATCTCAAAATTGTGTTTTCCTAATGACATAAGAAAAAACAAATTGAGACAGAACTAATCAGTATTGATTTTTTCAATCAAAAAATCCTTCTCAATTTCAATTATAACAAAACATATCAGTATATGTAAACCCCAGAACATAAATTGTTACCCAGATATCTATTTTTTAGATATGTTGTTGATAAGGAATTATCATAAAATTATCCTACTTCACTTCAATTTTGCATTGAATAGAAATTCTCTTTTGATAGAGCACGACTCGAGCTGTCCCGAATAGAATCCGGCAAGAGAAGTGGGATTATATATATAGCTATCTGCATACGTGTTTAATATTTAATAAATGCAACCCTTCTTCAAATCATATTCTACTCAAAAATCAGTAAAGTACAAATATCTCTCTTCTCTGCGAATCGTTTTTTGAACAACAAAAGCCCTAACATAAAGTGCTAACTGGATTTTATCTGATTTTTTTGTCTTTGTCTCCCAAATACCGAATCTTTTGATTTTTCTCAAATTCGAATCGAATATGTAATATCATAATAATGGTAG